ACCGGGGCTTTGCAATATTTGATTGATCACAATTCTGTATAGTCCATTTACTATAAAAGTTCCCAGGGAATTCATTAAAGGAATGTTTCCAATAAAAATTGTTTGTTCTTGCACATCTTTACTGGGTTTCCAAATGAATCCCGCGGATACATATAATTCAGAAGAATATGTTAGTGATTCGTATACAGCATCTCTTTCTTTTATCAACGGCTCCACTAATTGATATGTTTCCACAAAGATTTGAAATTCAATTTCTTGATCTGTATCTTCAATTTTTGGAAACTTATAAAGTTCTTCTGTTAAGCCCTGATCAATGAACCTACAAAATCCTTCAAATTGGATCTGATTCAACCCAGGTATTGTAGACATTCCCCCATTTTCATCCCCGAACATTTTGAATTTCCCATTTATCAAAAAAATCCCATTCTTTTCTCATTCTTCATCGAATCATATGAATCGATCTAGCAATGATAGAATTGAATTTCTATTCTGTTTACTGAATCGCATAAAATTTAACCCAACACCATATATGTATCGAATGTATGAAAAATGAAATACATATGAGCAAAAGAAGTAAAGATTTGACTCAAATTGGAATTTCTATTTATTCAAATTGGAATTTCTATTTATAACAAACAGATACAAATGGAAAGGAGTTGATAAATGCCACTTAGATTTTGATTTTAGACTTATGAAATTTTGTATAAAATATCAAAAACAATAATTTCATTTTTACCATTATTATTACATTACGTATTCCAATTTCATTTTGATTAGATACCTGAAAAACCAAACGGATTCACGATTTGTCCTATTTATTTTCATTGAGATAAAGATAGAATAATCAGAAAATAATATAGAGTTTGTTTTTCTAACACTTCATTTTTTCATGGATTCCTTTGTTCAAAAAAGAATTAGCATAGAACAGAGATATTTTGACCTAGTTTTTTTTAGTAGAATCTTTTGAATATGCTTGAAGTTCGTAAGAAAAGAGGACGGCTTGTCTTTACTAAGCATGTGCAGATATAGCTATGCTGTCTATATATAGGATATGTCTTTATTTCGCTTATTTACATTCTATTATATAGAAGTCTTATTTTATTGGGGATGCGCTATCAAAAATTATATTTTTATTTTCTTTTCAATCTATTCAATGAAAAAATCAAAGACGAGAATTTCTTTAGAAATTCCCTATGAGAAAAAAATTCTATCCAGAGAAAATCCCCATTAAAAAACTATACTATATATGTCTGTGTGACAATTTCTGTTTTGGGGTTTACATATACTCAAAATTCCTGTTATAATCAGCATTGGTATTCAAAAAAAAAAACACTGCTGATTTTATTGGGTATGTATCCCTTTTTCTTTGCTTATAGCAGTAAAGAAAAACAGGTGGAGAGTGGGGCCAAAAATCATTCATCAATTTACAGTCAAATTCAAATCATATAGTTAATGGTTCTAATTTGTCCTGAATTTCGACTTTTGTAACTGAGAATTTACATTTGTTTGCTTTTTTTTTTCAATAGGAAAAAAAAGAGGCAATATTTTCGTCTTTTTTGTATGTATCATTTTGGCGGCATGGCCGAGCGGTAAGGCGGGGGACTGCAAATCCCTTTACCCCAGTTCAAATCCGGGTGTCGCCTGATCAACAAAAAACTCGAAATCAATAGAAATCAACCGTTCTGTTTTTTTGATATAACTCGCCCTATTTTCCCAGTTAAAGCAAGTGTAAGAAAAGGACTCTTGATTTTTTTATTCTAAACCTTCCGGAGTTCCTCTTTCTAAAGGACTGGAAAGCCTTCCCTTACGTTTAGGATTCAAGAAAAAATCAGTTAGTAGAAGGAAATTCGTAAATCCTGATATGATAGTTCCTACACGACTAATGTAGTACTGGTTAACTCTTGAATTAGATTAGACAGCCAGGGGGCATCTTTCTTTGTGTAAGCGCGAGGCGATACTTTGTGTATGGGCTCGTGAGAGTTTCTGAGTTTAATAAATCAATATTAGATTGGATGGATAATTGCCGTTTATTTGACTTAATGAAGGGCAACAAATGAAAGAGAATAAGTCTTCTTTTTTTATATTTTATTGTTACATGTTAACAACATTCTCTTGATACTCCCCCCAAAAATGCCACTGTATCTTTTTTTGCTTGTGCTTAATCTTTCCCGAGTGAACTAGAAATCGTCTAAAAGAACTTGTTCTAAGTGAATTTATTGCAGTCTTTCATCAACGGTTTTGTGTCCGAATCTTTTTTTTTGACTCTGTGCCAGTAATTTCATTATTATATTATTAGTTAACAATAATGGAAAAATTCCTTCATATTTTATTCGTTTCATATTTATAGAGATAGGGGACATAATTCACATGGATATAGTAAGTCTTGCTTGGGCTGCTTTAATGGTAGTCTTTACATTTTCCCTTTCACTCGTAGTATGGGGAAGAAGTGGACTCTAGACGCATTACTCGTTTTATAATCAGATTGAGGAATCAAACTGTATCAATTTTTTTTTAATGGTTTTGCAAAGCCTTTTATTTGAAATTCACCGTATCAAATAAATTATTTAATTAATTTTAATTAGTCTTCATTTTTAGATTTAGAAATTTTTTGGTTCTAATGTAGTAAGGTATTCTATGATTAATAGAGATTAATAATATTTGAATTAAACAAATATTTCAACAATTTCTATCTTCGTATTCCGAGAATCTAAAAGGATATAGATGGTAGACAATTAAAAAAAAGAAATAAAAAATTCTTTCTCAATGTTTTATTTCGATGAACCGTTCCTTACCAGAGTTCGATATAGGCAATGAGGGGTAAGGAAACCCCACCTTTTTTTTTGTTTTCATTTTATTTCCCCCTTTTTTGTTCAAATGGAAAAGAAAGTCGTTCTTTTTTTTCATAAGATCTTATCTTGGTCTAGTCACATATTGCGCACTCGCTATTTTCTTTCTTATTTTAGCAATTTTGTTTTATTTAACCCATTTCATACAATGTATCAAAGGTTAAAAAATTGGTAAGGTATAACTCCTTTTGAAACAAAATACGAAGAAGTTACTACAGAACTCTTTTGATCATCTGTTAACTCTTCAATCAATTACTTCTTGTAATTTTTAATGTAAAAAAGAGATTATTTGATTTTCTTTTTTTAGTATTAATAATATATATTCCATTTTTATTTCCTCCATGGATTTGATTCTTTTTTTGATGGATACCGAGATTCATAGAGAAACTAATAAGAAATCCGGGAAGTAAAAAATGGCAAGGCTTTGGCTTGCCATTTTTTCAGATTGAAATCAAGACAACTAAAATCAAACAAAGAAAGAAAATTGAGATAGGACGGCGATCGCATATATTTAATTGATATTGACATCTATGAAGATAGATATTAAAAATGGATCTATATTAAGTTTGGATCTTTATACATTACAACTTTATACATTCCTAACATTCCTAGAATTAGAATAGTATAGTATGATAGAAAGAAATATCTGAATCTTTCTACCATACTATACTAATGATAAGAAGTACTAATGATAAGAAGTCAAGTTTTATTCAAATTAATTGCCTTGGCTGACTGTTTTTACATATATTATAAGTAAAAAAGCAGTAGGAACTAGAATCAACAGCGCAGTAGCAATAAATGCTAGAATATTTACTTCCATAATTTCCCTTTTTTTTTTTACTTCGTAATAACTCGGGATTTAATCCCATGGAGATGAAAATCACTTGTAAATTCAATTAAATTCAATGCGGTGAATTACATTTCAATGATATCGAATCGGATCAATATCATGAATAACAATATCTAAACTATCAAATCAATTCACCGTCGAGAATTGAATAGTATAACATAGGAAGATCTTTTATCCACACCAAATCAAAAATTTGTGATTCCTGGTCCAAACAAAAGAATTCGTTTCCTTTATTGATATTATTATTCTTTTCCGCTCTTTTTTTTCTATAACCAATTGCCCCCTTTCCTTGTACAACCATCTAATGAAGTATCATCTGACTACTTTTCCGCTTCCAATGTTTAGAAAAAAAAACCAAGCAAAAAAGAGAAAAAATTCTATTTATACGTCTATGTATTCCCGATAAAAATACCAAACATATGACACTCTATTTGATTTTTATTAATGGACGGACCAGGGCAATCGAAAAAAAGGACCCCGGTACAGTATCTTTTTGAACCCTGAATATGCTCAGTGCTACCAATAAATAATGTTCGAAATTCACATAACATTCTCTGTCATCCATGGGTACGAATTGAGGTACTAGAAATTCCCATATTTTTTGTTTTGATCAGAAATGTTAAAAAAATATTGTTGGGAATTTAATTCGGCCATTTGTATCCCCTTTCACAGAAAAGGGAGGGACGCTTTTTTTTGATTTATTTTTATCCGCCGGGGTCGGGACTGACGGGGCTCGAACCCGCAGCTTCCGCCTTGACAGGGCGGTGCTCTGACCAGTTGAACTACAATCCCAGGTAAATAAAAAAGTGTGCAGCATACACGTATTCATTATATTCTTAATAGATAATTAAAGCCATTTTCTTTTTTATTTAGAATGGATTCCTAGTAACTAGGAATCCTTTTTTTTTCATTATTGTCAAATTAATAAAATCGATCGATAATCCATTTTTCAATGAAAATAGTCTTTTTTTTCTTTACTCTTTTCATTAAACTTTATACACTTAATCATCCTAATATGCATCTAGATCATTAGCAAGGGCAGAATTTATGGGAACAAATAAATAAAGCAAATAAAAAGGCGGTAGGGATGGATATATCATAAAATTAGACTTTTTTCCTTTTATTGGGCCGAGCTGGATTTGAACCAGCGTAGACATATTGCCAACGAATTTACAGTCCGTCCCCATTAACCGCTCGGGCATCGACCCAGGAAGAATGAATTCTAGGGTTATTGATAATCCGATAATCCATGATGAACTTTCTTTCGTAGTACCCTACCCCCAGGGGAATTCGAATCCCCGCTG